AGGATACGATAAATAATTAGGGAGTCAAACGGTCTTTTTGGGGATAGAGGGACTTGAACCCTCACGATTTTTGAAATCGACGGATTTTCCTCTTACTATAAATTTCATTGTTGCCGGTATTGACATGTAGAACGGGACTCTATCTTTATTCTCGTCCGATTAATCAGTTCTTTAAAAGATCTATCAGATTATGGGTGAATGGTTTGATCAATGAATATTCGATTCTTTCTTCAATATGGAATCGATTTACACCAATTCTTCTGTATTATGTATACAGGTTTATCCTTCATCTTTTCTGAAGTTTCGATAGAAGGATTCCTCTACTAATAGAAGACAATCAACTCCATTCGTTAGAACAGCTTCCATCGAGTCTCTGCACCTATCCTTTTTTATTTTCGCTTTCTGAACCTTTGTTTGTTTTCGGAAAACGTGATTTGGCTCAGGATTGCCCATTCTTATTAATTCCAGGGTTTCTCTGAATTTGAAAGTTATCACTTAGTAAGTTTCCATACCAAGGCTCAATCCAATTAAGTCCGTAGCGTCTACCTATTTCGCCATATCCCCCTTTTTGAGATGAAAATCTCATTGTGATCTCGTTCCCTTTTTTCTTTCATTTATACCGGAACCATTGAATTCATTAGATAGATGCCGATTCCTGTTTGGAAAAAGGGTTTTCTCCTCTTTGTCTTTGATTTATTGTCTATCTTCTTTCATCTTCTATAGGAGGCTCATATTCAGTCCAATCAAAAACGATTTTATCATTTCTGTATCTGCAATTCAATATAGGTGGATACATACCCATACATCTGTCTCTCTTCCACTCATTTCCCCATGAAATTTCGAATACTTGAACGGTCGATTCTTTTTTTTTTTTTTTTTATCACGATAAAAAAAGTTGAAATTATATATCGCTAGATTAATCGTTATGTTCTATAATATTTAACAGTTATTTGAAATTCTATATTCTATTCTTTAATATATTCATATTAATTATGAATATAGTTAATAGCAAAGATTCTAAGAGTTTATTGAATTCCTATGCATGTTGAATTTATGTTATGTGAGCCTGCTTAGCTCAGAGGTTAGAGCATCGCATTTGTAATGCGATGGTCATCGGTTCGATTCCGATAGTCGGCTTTTCTCTATTTCTTTTATTCGATGTTTTACATGATTGATAATGCATCTTTGAAATCAAAGAATATTGAAAAAAAAATGTCTTCCTCTTTTCGCAAAAGCCATTGATTTTTTATTTTATAGGAATTTCCAACTATCTCACGAAAAGAATCCTTTTCTTTTTCTACTTTTCTTTTTCTATATATAGAATAGAAAGATCTGGATATTTATCCAACTCATCTCATTATTCTTTAATAGTTAATAGAATAATACTTCAGTAAATTTGGCTTTATTTAGAATTTAGTTCATTTTTAGTTTAGGTTTATTCTGTAGAATGAAATTTCATCAATAAGAATTAATAATTAAATATAAATAAGAAGAAGGAGTCTTTATGTCACGTTACCGAGGTCCTCGTTTCAAAAAAATACGTCGCCTGGGGGCTTTACCAGGGCTAACTAATAAAAGGCCCAAAGCTGGAAGTGATCTTAGAAACCAATCGCGTTCCGGGAAAAAATCCCAATATCGTATTCGACTAGAAGAAAAACAAAAATTGCGTTTTCATTATGGTCTTACAGAACGACAATTACTTAAATACGTTCGTATCGCCGGAAAGGCAAAGGGGTCAACAGGTCAGGTTTTACTACAATTACTTGAAATGCGCTTGGATAACATCCTTTTTCGGTTGGGTATGGCTCCGACTATTCCGGGAGCTCGCCAATTAGTTAACCATAGACATATTTTAGTTAATGGTCGTGTAGTAGATATACCAAGTTATCGCTGCAAACCCCGAGATACTATTGCGGCGAGGGATGAACAAAAATCTAGAGCTCTAATTCAAAATTCTCTCGATTCATCTCCTCATGAGGAATTGCCAAACCATTTGACTCTTCAACCATTCCAATATAAAGGATTAGTGAATCAAATAATAGATAGTAAATGGGTCGGTTTGAAAATAAATGAATTGCTAGTTGTAGAATATTATTCTCGTCAGACTTAAACCTAACAAAAATCAAGACTAATAAGAATAAGGGTTCGAGCAATTTTGCTCCCTCCAATTTTGCTCCCTTTCGGCGAAGTAAATTAACCTAACGTTAAGATAAATAAGGGTTTGATCCGGACTTTTCTTCCATTTAGCTATCATAGACCGAGAGGGATATTTTCATTCCTTGTCTACTCTTTTCTTTAACAGTAACAGTATTTTCCGTACCACGGCCATTAGGAATAGAGAATCTATATCAAAGAAAGGTCTAACTGTTGGAATAGTCGTATCCATTGCTATTTGATCTATTGTGGTTAGTAAGATCGGTAAATTAGGTGAAGGTAAGGAAAGAGAGGGATTCGAACCCTCGGTAAGCAAACGCCTACATAGCAGTTCCAATGCTACGCT